CGGATCAGAGAGCTATCATGTGGGATTATGGAATATCCATCTTGACAAGAAATTATCCATATGTTAATATAATATATCTATGACAAGGGCTATAGCTCAGTTAGGTAGAGCACCTCGTTTACACGTGCGCTAATGCTTTTCAGGGGAGCCCATTATGCAATAAACATAATTGATCTTATTGACAAATCGATGTCTTACTCCATAGATAGATTCGAGGGAACAAGAGAACAATAGCCTGACAAATATTGGGTTCGGTCCGATTCAGGTGCGAATTCAGGTGCCAAATCAAATAGAACCCGCCATTGATTTGATAGTTGATAAGGTAAATACCCAGTCCATTCAATGCTAGGCATAATGAGTATAAGGGACTCAAAATAACCTTTTTTCGTCCTATGAACTTTAAGGTGTATGAAGTCTCATATTCGACTCTTGCAGCGTAGCGATAGAGACTCCATCTAACTTAGTTTGATCTAGGCCGAAGGCAGACCTAAGTCAAGGTAACCCTTCTTTGAAACACTTTGGTATTGCTCCTAGATCAGAATACAAATGATGAATCAGAGCACATGGAACCATCTCATTATTTTCCTGTAAAGAAAAATATGGTGGACTAACTGATCTTTACATCAGTTTATGAAAGAGCCCAATGCAACAAAATGCATGTTGGGTCTTTGAAACAGTTCGAATCATTTCGATAATAATCAGTTTGATCTGTTTTACCGAGAAGGTCTACGGTTCGAGTCCGTATAGCCCTAATACATTCTATTTTAGTTTAGTATAGTTTTCATTTCCTCATTAGTACTTGTTTATAGACTGGCCGTTTGGTTGGTCCAAAAGTATTACCACATGCTCATGTAAATACATAGGGAGGGACAGGAAAATAAAAACAATAAAAAACAATAATTCATTCCAATAGATCTAATCAGTATTTGTAAAATCTCGGATAAAATACTCATCTTCCTTCATTAATCTTCGTGGATGGATTACATATGACCTTTTTCCTCTTTTCCTGTCCATGATTAAAGAGTTAGTGATATATTTTTGCGTTGGTATATCGAATCCGGTCAATTTATGAAGTGAGAATCATGACATGATTCTGTCTAAAAACTTCAACAGTCACATAGATCTAGGACCTATTCTTTTCTTGTATTTGTTTTGTGTGTGGAGTCGCCTGACTAATCGCTTTTTGGCAGAACAACAACCCTAATTGATTGATTTAGAGATAATGCAGAGATAATGAATTGGTCCTAAATGTATCAATTTCCTTCTTCTATATTCTATGAGTTGAGTTGGTTTTGGGATTTGGTCTGTCAAATCATTCGATAATGTCTAATTCTTTCTATTAGAAGTATCTTTCTTATTCTATTAGAAGTATCTTTCTTATGTAGATTAGATAATTTACGATTCCGTCTATTATACCACTCTGTGGTATGTTTCATTGTGTAATGTGGGTTTGCTGTAAAACAAACCTTTTTCTTGTAGTGAAATCCAACCCATCGGGTTTTCTTACTATTACTAAGTGTTATTGCCGTAACAAAACAAACAAGTATTTTGGTTCATTCCAAATCGCGATCTTTCTTTAGTACTCGAGATTGGTCTGAAATGGAATGACTCTTTTTTTTTTCATTCTAACTCTAATGAAATAACTCGATTCTTTTTATTTGATTTCTGAGAGGGTCAGTCGGTATAGTACAAGAAAAAAGTTTCGAATTTTTTTTTGTATAGAAAGATATGAGTTGTTATATGTAAACTCGCAACTCAACGGATTGAATCAAATCAATTAAGGAAAATAGAAATGAAATCCAGGATAAGGAAAGGAGAAAAAATATAATCGTTCGGTGCTTTAGATTATGTTTATGTAATGTATTCGTATCAAATCAATAGAAGCAATGATCCTATACACAGATATTAATGAAAAAAAATACTTCGAAAAGAATATGCTAGAAATCCCTAGATATTTAACCCCTGAAATTTTTTCTGTTTTGAATTTTTTTTTTTTATATTATATTTCTTTTCTATATTAATTATATTTTTTTATATGTTTTTATTTTCTTTTATTTTCATTATCTCATTATATATATGTAATGAAACATAGGATTAATTCGCATTATTAATTTAGTAATATTATCAATTAGTATTAGAATATGTACTAGTATAATATTTAATTAATATTTTAGTTTAGTAATGTAATTAGTAATTAATTACTATTTAATTACTTGACTTTTTACTTTTTTTTTTCTTTTTTTATATTATAGTACTTTTTTATTTTTTTTATAGAGTATTCTTATACTCTATTTTATAAAGTATAGAGATAAAGTATAGAGAAACCGAGACAAAGCGATAGAATTTAGTTTGTGTAAGAGAACCCTATGTCTACACCATATCGAAATAGAATCGAAATCAAAAAATGTAAGTGGAATTCCGTTAAATGAATCTTTAAACAAGACATGCCCCACAGCAAACAAACTCTAAACTATGCGGTTTGATTTGATCAAAATCAATT